ACTCACTATTAACTCGGTTTTTTGGCCATAATCATTATGTAGGAGAGGTGGCCGAGTGGTTCAAGGCGTAGCATTGGAACTGCTATGTAGACTTTTGTTTACCGAGGGTTCGAATCCCTCTCTTTCCGTACTCTTCACCTAATTCACCAATGTTACTGACTGCAATGCATCAAATAAGAATGTATACTCCAACAGTTAGACCTTTCTTTGATATCGATTATGTATTCCTAATCCAAATCTTCTGTGGTACGAAAAATACTGGACAAAATGGACAAGGAATGAAAATCCCCTACCGATCTATGATACATGAATGAGATCAAAATCCCCAGATCAAACCCCTTACCTTACTTACCCCGGGTCCCTTTACTTAAGCCAAAATGGAGAGGTCAAAATTGTCCGAACCCTTGTTATTTTAGTTGGGGTTAAGTCTGACGAGAGTAATATTCTACAACTAGCAATTCATTTATTTTCAAACCGACCCATTTACTATCTATTATTTGATTGACGAATCCTTCATATTGGAATGGGTGAAGAGTCAAATGGTTTGGCAACTCCTCGCGGGGGGATGAATCAAGATAATTTTGAATCAGAGCCCTAGATTTTTGCTCATCCCTCACTGTAATAATATCTCGGGGTTTACAGCGATAACTTGGTATATCTACTATACGACCATTAACTAAAATATGTCTATGGTTAACTAATTGGCGGGCTTGAGGAATAGTCGAAGCCATACCCAATCGAAAAAGGATGTTATCCAAACGCATTTCAAGTAATTGTAGTAAAACCTGACCTGTTGATCCTTTGGCTTTTCCGGCGATACGAACGTATTTAAGTAATTGTTGTTCTGTAAGACCATAATGAAAGCGCAATTTTTGTTTTTCTTCTAAACGAATACGATATTGAGATTTTTTTCCGGGGCGCGATTGGTTTCTAAGATCGCTTCCGGCTCTAGGCTTTTTACTAGTTAGTCCCGGTAAAGCCCCCAGACGACGGATTTTTTTGAAACGAGGCCCTCTGTAACGTGACATAAAGACTCCTTATTTTTTATGAAATTTCATAAAACAAAATTAAAACTAAACTAAAATATGATAAATTAATCGAAATTTACTGAAGTATTGTATTACAAAGAATAATTAGAGGAATTGTATCAATATCCGGACCTTATTGTATATAAATAATTGTATTATATAAATAAAAAAAATTTAAAATAATAATAAAAAAAAATTCAGGGTTCTTTTCTTGATTGATTTGTTCTACAGAGACCGAACTCCTCCAATCCCATTTTTATTCATAATTGGAAGTTCCTACGAGATGATAGGGTGACCCTTGGGAAAAGGGAAAGAAGTTTTTCGCTTTGATTTCACATTATCAATTATGTAAAAAATCAAAAATCAAACAAACGGAGAAAAGCCGGCTATCGGAATCGAACCGATGACCATCGCATTACAAATGCGATGCTCTAACCTCTGAGCTAAGCGGGCTCACATAACATAAACTGTACACGTATACTAATTTAGTAAACTACTGAGATATTAACTGTTCATTCTTAGCTATTTCATAAGAAATATGATATATAGAAAAATAGAAATATCAAAAATAAGGAAGAATAGAAAATAGAATTTTAGAATTTCCAAACATATTGGATATTTGAATATTATAGAACATACCTATTAATATAGCGATATTATTAAATATCGCGATATAAAATTTTGATCTATTTATCAAATATATGTTTCTCAATCAAATATATGTTTATCAATAAATCAAATATATGTTTATCAATAATAAATATCTTAATTAGCTTAATTAGATGGTAAGATTTTTTTTACTATTCTATGTTTACTATTTTTTATTACATAATTTTATTATATTTCATATATATTTTATATATAGAAATATATATATTTCATTTTAATTTAATTTGAAAATATATTTTAATATTTCATTTTAATCGAGTAAAGTAATGTAATTAAGTTTAGAATCTTATTCTATTTCTATATTTATTATATATAATATTATATATAATTCGAAAGAATTTCCTATTTATTTAATAAATAATTTTATTTTGAATTCTCTTCTAATTCTAAATTAACGGAATGGTTAGTTATAGCCATTTTATTAGTTTTAGTTATGGCTATTAATTTCATTTAAAATGAATAATACTCAAATCTTCCTTTTCGTTTTTTTTGTTATGTTATAGATATAGAAGGCCTGCCCTAAGAATAACATGAAAGATAAAAGCGCAATCCAGATCATAATGAAACACTCCTCTGGTTTCATTCGGAAAGGTGAAAGCTAAGACGAAAAAAAAAAAAGAATCGACCGTTCAAGTATTTCAAATTTCACGCTAAAAACGGTAGAAATAGGGGCATATATAAGTATAATAAATTATACTATAATATATATGTTATGCGATCTATATTGAATTGATGATATAGAAATGATAGAATCATTTCTGATTGGACCAAATACGGGTCTCCGATAGAGATGAAAGAAAATA